GATTGCCGAGATTCGTGCCGGAACGTCTACTTTTCATTTTAAAGAGAGGGTTAGAAAACATATTTATTCTGAATCAGAGGGAGAAATGCACTGGAGTACTGATGTCTACCACGCACCTGAATATACATATAGTAATGTTCATCTATTACCAAAAACAAGTCATTTATGGATATTAGCGGGGGGTCCGTGCAGATCCAGTATAGTGTCTTTTTCGCTTCACAAGGATCAAGATCAAATGAATGTTCATTCTTTTTCTGTCGACGAAAGATATAGCTCTGACCTCTCAATTACTAAGGATCGAGTAAGACATAAATTGTTGGATCCTTCTGGTACTCGTAAAAAAGATAGGGAAATTCTTGATTATTCAAGACTTGATCGAATTATATCCAATGGTCATTGGAATTTAATATACCCTTCGATTCTCCAAGAGAATTCTGATTTCTTGGCGAAAAGACGAAGAAATAGATTTCTCATCCCATTACAATACGATCAAGAACGAGAGAAAGAATTAATACCCTCTTTTGGTATTTCGATTGAAATACCCATAAATGGTATTTTACGTAGAAATAGTATTCTTGCTTATTTTGATGATCCACGATACAGAAGAAAGAGTTCGGGAATTACTAAATATGGGACCGCGGAGGTGGATTCAATAGTAAAAAAAGAAGATTTGATTGAGTATCGAGGAGCAAAAGAATTTAGTCCGAAATACCAAATGAAAGTGGATCGGTTTTTTTTTATTCCCGAAGAGGTGCATATCTTACCCGGATCTTCGTCTATAATGGTCCGGAACAATAGTATCATTGGAGTAGATACACAACTCGCTTTAAATACAAATACAAGAAGCCGAGTAGGTGGATTAGTCCGAGTGGAGAGAAAAAAAAAAAGTATTGAACTCAAAATCTTTTCTGGAGATATGCATTTTCCCGGAGAGACAGATAAGATATCCAGACACAGTGGCATTTTGATACCACCAGGAACAGAAAAAAAAAATTCTAAGGAATCAAAAACAAAATCGAAAAATGGGATCTATGTCCAACGGATCACACCTATCAAAAAAAAGTATTTTGTTTTGGTTCGACCCGTAGTCACATATGAAATAGCTGATGGGATAAATTTAGCAAAACTTTTCCCTCAAGATCTCTTGCAGGAAAAAGAAAATGTCCAGCTTAGAGTTGTCAATTATATCCTTTATGGAAATGGAAAGTCAATTCGAGGAATTTATCACACAAGTATTCAATTAGTTCGGACTTGCTTAGTATTGAATTGGGACCAAGAAAAAAACGGTTCTATGGAAGAGGTTCATGCTTCCTTTGTTGAAGTAAGGGCAAATGATCTGATTCGTGATTTCATAAGAATTGAATTAGTCAAGTCTACTATTTCCTATACCGGAAAAAGGTATGATACGGCAGGTTCGGGATTGATTCCTGATAATGGATTAGATCGCACCAATATCAATCCTTTTTATTCCAAAGTGAAGATTCCATTAGTTACCCAGCATCAAGGAACTATTGGTACGTTGTTGAATCGAAATAAGGAAGGCCAATCTTTGAGAATTTTGTCATCATTCAATTGTTTTCGAGTTGGTCCATTCAACGGTTCGAAATATAACAATGTGGCAAAAGAATCGAATCCCATAACTCCAATTAGGGGTTTGTTGGGCCCCTTAGGTACAATAGTACCTAAAATAGTGAACTTTTATTCATCTTACCATTTAATAACTCATAATCAGATCTTGTTAAACAAATATTGGCTACTTGACAATTTTAAACAGACTTTCCAAGTACTTGAAGTACTTAAATACTGTTTAATAGATGAAAATAGGAGGATTTATAATCCCAGTCCATGCAATAACATCATTTTGAATCCATCCCATTTGAATTGGTGCTTTCTACATTACAATTATTGTGAAGAGACATCCACAATAATTAGCATTGGACAATTTATTTGTGAAAATATATGTCTATTTAAATATGGACCACACATAAAAAAATCTGGTCAAATTTTAATTGTTCATGTTGACTCTTTAATTATAAGATCAGCTAAGCCTTATTTGGCCACTCCAGGAGCGACTGTTCATGGACATTATGGAGAAACCCTTTCTGAAGGAGATACATTAGTTACATTTATATATGAAAAATCCCGATCTGGTGACATAACGCAAGGTCTTCCAAAAGTGGAACAAATCTTAGAAGTGCGCTCGATTGGTTCAATATCGATGAACCTTGAAAGGAGAGTTGAAGGTTGGAACGAGCGTATACCGAGAGTTCTTGGAATTCCTTGGGGATTCTTAATTGGAGCTGAGTTAACCATAGCCCAAAGTCGTATCTCTTTGGTTAATAAGATCCAAAAGGTTTATCGATCCCAGGGGGTACAGATCCATAATAGACATATAGAGATTATTGTACGGCAAGTAACATCAAAAGTGTTGGTTTCAGAAGATGGAATGTCTAATGTTTTTTTACCTGGAGAACTAATCGGATTGTTGCGAGCGGAACGAGCAGGGCGTGCTTTAGACGAAGCAATCTGTTATCGTGCAATTTTATTGGGAATAACGAGGGCATCTCTGAATACTCAAAGTTTCATATCCGAAGCAAGTTTTCAAGAAACTGCTAGAGTTTTGGCAAAAGCTGCTCTACGGGGTCGTATTGATTGGTTGAAGGGTCTGAAAGAAAATGTTGTTTTGGGGGGGATTATCCCTGTCGGTACTGGATTCCAAAAATTAGTGCACCGTTCAAGGCAAGACATTCATTTGGAAATCAAAAAGAAAAATCTATTCGAGTTGGAAATGAGAGATATTTTGTTACACCATAGAGAATTTTTTTGTTCTTGCGCCCCAAGCAATTTCTATGACACACCAGAAAAATCATTTAAGCGAATTCATAATTCTTAAGGAGATATTTTTCTTTTTACTTTAATTGATTGGGTACTAAAAAAAATGAAGAAATTCAGTTAAGTAATCAAAAAAATTCATGGTTTGGGCTGTGTATCAACGGTCAATCCCGGCAGAAGGTTCCGTAGGAACAATTATTTATTTGTTAAAAAAAAAAAGAAAGCGTGGGAAAGATGACAAGAAGATATTGGAACATCCATTTGGAAGAGATGATGGAAGCAGGAGTTCATTTTGGTCATGGTACTAAGAAATGGAATCCTAGAATGGCCCCTTACATCTCTGCAAAGCGTAAAGGTATTCATATTATAAATCTCACTAGAACTGCTCGTTTTTTATCGGAAGCCTGCGATTTAGTTTTTGATGCAGCAAGTCGAGGAAAAAACTTCTTAATTGTTGGTACCAAAAATAAAGCAGCGGATTTAGTAGCATCAGCTGCAATAAGGGCTCGATGTCATTATGTTAATAGAAAATGGCTCGGCGGTATGTTAACGAATTGGTCCACTACGGAAACGAGACTTCATAAGTTCAGAGACTTAAGAGCAGAACAAAAGATGGGGAAACTCAACCGTCTCTCTAAAAGAGATGCAGCAATGTTGAAGAGAAAATTATCTACTTTGCAAACATATCTGGGCGGGATCAAATATATGACTGAATTGCCCGATATTGTAATAATCGTTGATCAGCAAGAAGAATATACAGCTCTTCGAGAATGTGTCATTTTGGGAATTCCGACGATTTGTTTAATCGATACAAATTGTGACCCAGATCTCGCAGATATTTCGATTCCAGCCAACGATGACGCTATAGCTTCAATCCGATTGATTCTTAACAAATTGGTATCCGCAATTTGTGAGGGCCGTTCTAGCTATATAAGAAGTCGTTGATTATGTTATGATTAAGAATAATAATAATAAGACTTAGTTAATTATTTTGATTTATTGGATCGGTTACTATTCTTGTCTTTTATTTTTAAAAAGAGATAAAATGGGATATTGATATTATGTTATGTGATTTCTTGGTATCCTAACTATATGATTAATGATGAAAGTAGATGAGTCGAGAAAGAGATGGTTGAATCAAAATAATTCTTTTTTTCAGTTCGATTTCTGTCAGAGGACAATATGAATGTTATACCATGTTCCATTATCAAAGGGTTATACGATATATCAGGTGTAGAAGTAGGCCAACATTTATATTGGCAAATAGGAGGTTTACAAATTCATGCCCAAGTACTTATCACTTCTTGGGTCGTAATTGCTATCTTATTAGGTTCAGTCATCATATCCGTTCGGAATCCACAAACCATTCCGACCGACGGTCAGAATTTCTTCGAATATGTCCTTGAATTTATTCGAGACTTGAGCAAAACTCAGATTGGAGAAGAATATGGCCCTTGGGTTCCCTTTATTGGAACTATGTTCCTCTTTATTTTTGTTTCGAATTGGTCAGGTGCCCTTTTACCTTGGAAAATCATACAGTTACCTCATGGGGAGCTAGCCGCCCCCACAAATGATATAAATACTACTGTTGCTTTAGCTTTACTCACGTCAGTAGCCTATTTTTATGCGGGTCTTACCAAAAAAGGATTGGGTTATTTCGGAAAATACATTCAACCAACTCCAATACTTTTACCAATTAACATCCTAGAAGATTTCACAAAACCTTTATCTCTTAGTTTTCGACTTTTCGGGAATATATTAGCTGATGAATTAGTAGTTGTTGTTCTTGTTTCTTTAGTACCTTTAGTAGTTCCTATACCTGTCATGTTTCTTGGATTATTTACAAGCGGTATTCAAGCTCTTATTTTTGCAACTTTAGCCGCGGCTTATATAGGGGAATCCATGGAGGGTCATCATTGATTAGTTTTCGAAATAGTCTTTATTTTTAAGCTTATCCCAATTGAGGCAATGCATAGTTCAAGATTGGTTCTTAGTTGAGGAACATAATAGATATAAATACATATATATATATATATTACGACTAGAGTTGTAGGAGGAAAGATAGACGATATTACGAAATGGCGGATGAGTTAGTGGGGGTCACCACTAGATATATGGAATGTTTACTAGATATATGGAATGTTTATAAGGCCAGCCACAGTCCCTGTATATTTTTCGAAGAATTCTTCTAGAATCCGATTCAATATAAAAAGAAAATGCAGGCGGTTTACGTTATGAAAGAAACAAATGTATATGTGACATTAGATATATACTAGTTATATAGGGATTATCTCTATCTATATTTCTATATTAATTTCATTATTTTTTTTTATTTTATTCGAAGTTTTAGTTACTTCGACTCAATAGATTTTTGTGATCAAATAAGTAATAATTCATTGGTTGATTGTATCATTAACCATTTTTTTTTGGTGCGAGGAACCTATCATCATGAATCCACTGATTTCTGCCGCTTCCGTTATTGCTGCTGGATTGGCCGTAGGGCTTGCTTCTATTGGACCTGGAGTTGGTCAAGGTACTGCTGCAGGCCAAGCCGTAGAAGGTATTGCGAGACAACCAGAAGCAGAAGGAAAAATACGAGGTACTTTATTACTTAGTCTAGCTTTTATGGAAGCTTTAACAATTTATGGACTGGTCGTGGCATTAGCGCTTTTATTTGCGAATCCTTTTGTTTAATTTAATCCTAGAATGAAAATGTAAAAAAGTACGTTACCTACTTTTTTCTTATTTTATTAACTCGTTGCCATTTGCTTCTGTGAATTATATCAATACTTTATTCCTACAATTATGTATTTGTTGCTACAATACCTCGGGAAGGAGTGATTTGAGGATGAGGAATTTGTGGATTCACTCGCTTTCTTCCTTCCCGTCCTTAGTTTAGTACGATGGAATTTTTATTTTTCTTTTAGGAAGTGTTTGAACAAAGGAGATATTTTTCAATTGATACGAGACCCAGGACCTAACTTAATAAGTATCTTATCGGATACTTCAAAAAAAAAAATAAGAAATTTTGTAATTCTCAATCTCAAATTCAATAAATAGATTTAATCTACTCCCATTAACATTAAAAAAAAAAGGGAAATTAAGAAAAAGAAATCGATAAAAAAAAAGGGCGAGTCAAGTGATACAAAAAGAACTCTGTTCTTTCTTAGTCCTATCTATAAGAGGAGAGCATATGAAAAATGTAACCGATTCTTTCGTTTCCTTAGGCCACTGGCCATCCGCCGGGAGTTTCGGGTTTAATACCGATATTTTAGCAACAAATCCAATAAATCTAAGTGTAGTGCTTGGTGTATTGATTTTTTTTGGAAAGGGAGTGTGTGCGAGTTGTATATTTCACGAATAGGTTGGATCTAACCGACTGCACTTTATTTATGTTATTCTATATTTTTATAGGATAAATAGGAAAAAAGTGCATAATCTCGACGAATTCCTTCTGAGTAAATTCATAAATCATATGTAAGAACCATAGCATTTCGTTATTCATTGGTAAGTTAACTTTGATTCTCTATCAACCAACCAATAATGTGAGACCATTAACATGGTTAAAGCTAAACTGTTTGAAGTCCGGGCACAACATGGTACTCTTTCTACCACTACGTTAATAACGAAATGGTTTAAAAAAGAATAGTTGATAATTTTTCCGATATAGAACACTCATATCGATAAAATGATTTGAACCATTTACTAGAATAAAGAAAGGGCGCCTTGCCCTTTATTATATTATCCAATGCCGAATCGGCAACCTATGTTATGTATAAAAAGGGGGAATTTTTGGATTTGAATAAAAAAGGAAATCAAAAGAAAATTGCAATTTTCTATATTTCTATAATATAGAAATATCTATTTTCAATGAAATAAAGAACAAATAAAGAAACAACTTTGCTGACAATTATAGATTTTTTGTCTGGTCGGAAGAGTCCTCCTAATATTCTGTTCTTGTATCGGTTTTGATATGTTTGAATACAAACAGAAATAGAGAGGATAGGCTCATTATATTAAAAAAAGATACGGGAATGTCCATAAAATAAAAAATTGAGCGTGAGAGCCAAATGAATCGAAAGATTCATGTTTGGTTCGGGAAGAGATCATGGAAGTTGTGAAATTAATGGTAAGATAATCTACTTTCATTAAATGATTTATTAGATAATCGAAAACAGAGGATTTTGAGTACTATTCGAAATTCGGAAGAATTACGTAGAGGGGCCATTGAACAGCTCGAAAGAGCCCGGGCTCGTTTACGGAAAGTAGAAATGGAAGCAGATGAGTATCGAATGAACGGATACTCTGAGATAGAACGAGAAAAAGCCAATTTGATTAATGCTACTTCTTCTAGTTTGGAACAATTAGAAAATTACAAAAATGAAACCCTTCATTTTGAACAACAAAGAGCAATTAATCAGGTCCGACAACAAGTTTTCCAACAAGCCTTACAGGGAGCTCTAGGAACTCTGAATAGTTGTTTAAATAGCGAGTTACATTTCCGTACCATCAGTGCTAATATTGGAATCCTCGGGGCCATGGAAGAAATAACTGATTAGCCCTTCTACTTTTACTTTAGTTTAGAATTTAGGTATTATTTTTTACCTTTCTTTCCGAAAAAAAAGAGACACTAATGGTAACTCTTCGAGCTGACGAAATTAGTAATAT